TTTTCGTGGATTCAATTGTTCAAAAAATAATTCGCAGAGAAGAGAGACATATTTTTTTTAGTCTAATTCGTAAAATATGTGAGTGTAAAAACGTGTAAGTAAAAAAAAGTTTTTATTTTTTTTTATTAAGCATGCGCAGATATAACTCCAGCTATCTATATACGTCCCCCCCTTTTTTATTTTTTTTTTTATATATTTATTATATTACAGCTTTATTCGGAACAACCCCTGCCATACTTTATCAAAAAATATCTTTTATATATTCAATATATTCAAGAAAAATTGTAAAAAAAAGTGAAGCACGATAATTTCGTGAAAATTACCTATAAACATCATATACAGATAAGATATCTAATTAGATAATATCTGTGTAACAATTTTCTTTTTGTTATCGGGTTTACATATACCCATAATTGCTGTTATAATTGAAATTGATAAGGATTTATTTATTTATTTTTTTTGAAAAAAAAATAAAAACTGATTACTTATGTATCAATTTGAATTTACTTATATCATTAAGTAAACACAAAGGAAACACTGTTTTAGATTCAAATTGAAGAATCGTTCATGAATTTACAATCAATAGTTAACGGTTCAAATTTGTCCTAATTTTTTGGTTTTGTGACTGAAAAGCATATATCTATTTTTCAAAGGGGAAATAATGGTTATAGATATTTGGGATTTTAAGATACGCTACAATCAATCGAAGGGATTGAACCAATTGAAACAAAAAAGTAAGTATTTATTTTATGAAAGGTTTTAAAGAAAACGGGATGCAAAATACAAGTACAAGAAAAAAAACAAAAGGGGAAATTTTGTCATATATTTTGTATCGTTTTGGCGGCATGGCCGAGCGGTAAGGCGGGGGACTGCAAATCCTTTTTCCCCAGTTCAAATCCGGGTGTCGCCTGATTAACAAAAGAGTCGAAATACCTTCTGTTTTGCTGATATAACTTGCCAAGTTTTTTCCAGCAGAAACAAGCGGAGGAAAAAGACTCTGGATACTTGCTTGATTCTAAGTATCTGGAGGTTTATGTTCTATAAATTAGGGTTTAAGGAAAGCTTATAGTCATGAAAAAGAACTGGTAACTTTTTATATTATATGATAGCCCCTCCACTACTAATGTAGTGTCTACTGGCTGAGTCTTGAATTCGATTGGATAGTGGAGGGTCGAGGGGGAATCTAATTAAATTATTAGTTTGAGTACTCTGGCATTCAATCAATAGTAATTTGATTGAATGGATAATTAGCTTTTTCTTTATTACTTATATATAAGTACTTATATATACTTATAGTTTATGTACTTTTACTTATTTATATAAATATATATAAACTATAAAGTTAAAAATTAAAGTACAAAAATAAATTTTGCCTTTTCGATAACCTCTAGTCAAGAGCATAATAGGACGTCTTCGATTATTTCATAGGGCCGATCGGAGATGGTAAAATTTATATTAAATAAATGGGAAAAATGAAAAAGCAATAACAATAGGGGTATTCGATATATAATGATCTATCTTGATTCTATATTTTTTATTTTTGACTTAATGAAAATGAAAGGCGACAAAAGAGAGAATAGGTCTTATTATTCTGACATGTTATTAACATTCCTTTGATACTTCTGCTACTTCAAAGGCTATCTCGGTATATTTTGCTTGTGCTTAATGTTTTCCGATTATACTAGAAATCTTATAATTATAAGAACTGTTCTAATTGGATTTATTGGATTGTTTCATCAATGGTGTTGGATCAGAATCCCCTTCCCCCTTTTGACTATGCGCAGGAAATTCTACTATTATTAGTGAACAATAATTGAATAATTCCTTCATAGAGATCGAGGACAAAATTCACATGGATATAGTAAGTCTCGCTTGGGCTGCTTTAATGGTAGTCTTTACATTTTCCCTTTCACTCGTAGTATGGGGAAGAAGTGGACTCTAGAAATACTACTAATTGAGTTTAGGAATCAAACTGTATCAATTTTTTTTATAGATCGTTCTGTTCTGGAAATACTTTTTTTTAATTTGACTATTTCACGTTCAAAATTAAATTTGAAAATATTTTTATTTCGAAATCCGAAGAAGTTCCCATGAACCCCTGGATCCTCTGTCAACTGCTCAATCAATTACTTCGGAATGCTAAGAATAAGATTACTTTATTATGGTATAAACATACCCCTTATTCCATTCCTTCATTGATTTGAATCTTTCTTTCAATGGATATCGGAATTCCTATTAAAAATAATCAGAAGTCTAGGAATAGGAATTAGAATCGTAAAGTAAAAGCTGTCTTTGGGATTATTTAAGATTAATTGGAATCAACACAAATCAAATAGAAATAGATGAAGCAAAGAAATAGAATTAGAACATAAAACTCTGTACATTATATATGGAATTGATATCTATATATCAATTCCATATATGAATATAATAATGTCGATTAATATATATATTAAATTAACCTGTATCTTCATACAACAAACTTTATACAGTATAATAACAATACTAGATAGTATGGGAGATAAATTTTTTTCTACCACACTATCTAGTATCTCATAGAATACTGCTGAGTATAGTTCGATCATTTCATTTAAAACGCGAAATTTGAATCCTTTTTATTTTATTTCTTCTATTGATAAGAACTAAAAAGTCACAAGTTTAATTCAAATTAATCACGTTGACTTATTGTTTTTACGTATATTATAAGTAAAAAAGCAGTAGGAACTAAAATGAACAGTGCAGTAGCAATAAATGCGAGAATATTTACTTCCATAATTTCGTTGTTTAATTTTTCTTTAATTCGCAATAACTCGGGATTTAATCCCATAGAGATGATAAATCTTTTGTCTGTAAATTCAATGGGATGAATATGAATTACACTTGATGTAATCGAATCGGATCAATATCATGAATAAAAATATCTGACAAATTGAATCATCGTCAAGAATCGAATATTATAAGATAGGAAAATCTTTTATCCATACCGAACTCCAACGTAAATTCCTGATATAATCAAAAACACCTTTAACTTTATTTTCTTTATTTTATTTTTAGTTAAATTTTTAATTCTTTTTCATCCTTTCTTTTCTATAAACCAGCGCCCTCCTTGTACAACCATTTGATGAAGTATCATCTAACCGCCTTTACGCTTACCATTGGTTCTAAACAAACCCAAACAAACAATAGAAGAAATGAAAAAATAAAAAGGATTCCTGTTGGAAATGAAATTATACTATTTGTACCCCCTTTCACATAAAAAAGAAAGGATGAATTGCTGTATTTTTTATTGGATTTGGATCCATCGGGACTGACGGGGCTCGAACCCGCAGCTTCCGCCTTGACAGGGCGGTGCTCTCACCAATTGAACTACAATCCCAAGGAAATAACATTATAAAATAAAGTGTACAGTATACATATTTATATGATTTCATTCAAAAAATTTCGATATGGATATGTTCTTTAGCACGAGCGGCATGGATTACTAATAATCATAATATTTTCATTATTTCCAAATCAATGGCTAGTCGATCTTTCAATGAAAAAGGTCTTTTTTCTTTACTCTTTTCCTTAGACTTTACATCTTGATCTGAGTCTAGATCATTAGAATGTAAATAAATAGCGATCGCGGTAAAGATAAGATATATCAATAGCTGAAAATTTTACGTTTTTTCTATTGGGATCGAGCATTTCTAGAGAACAACAAAAGGGGTATATCATTTCATGATGGATCAGTGAATTATTGGGCCGAGCTGGATTTGAACCAGCGTAGACATATTGCCAACGAATTTACAGTCCGTCCCCATTAACCGCTCGGGCATCGACCCGGGAAAAATCAATTCAGGCTTAGCGATAATCCATGATCCACTTCCTTTCGTAGTACCCTACCCCCAGGGGAAGTCGAATCCCCGCTGCCTCCTTGAAAGAGAGATGTCCTGAACCGCTAGACGATGGGGGCATATGTGCACAACCACCATCATACTATGATCATAGTATGAATAGTTTTTTAAAATTGTCAATATAATGGAATCATATGAATCAATGCGAAGGATCTTTCTATCTTTCACGATTATATAATTATATAATTTTTTGATTATTTATATTTCTGAATCGTTCATTCTAAATCAATATTCTATAATTCAATAAATAAATCTATTTTATTTTTTTTTATTGTTAATATTATTTATTTTTAATAAATAAGAAATTTTTTTCTCTAACAATTTTGTTTGTGGGGGACAAGCATAATCGCTTTATTAATGATTCGATGAAATATTTTGGATTTAAGTTGAATTGATAGGTACATATATCAATCAAATGAATTTAGTTATGATGGCAATTAGCATCTGGCTTGAAAAAATTCCTTGCATTGATATTTTTGAAAGTAAAAAAAAACCTTTTTTACTTACACGTATACCCTAATAACTTAACTCAATTATGTAAATCAAATTTATCGTTCCTGAGTGAACCACTATACGTCTAAAAGAAAATATATTCGAACGCATAAGAGATATCTAATAAGAGATATCTATATGTAAAAGATCTATTTATATACATATAATATGTATATACACTAAATATTAAATATATAATATAGTGACTCGCGCCTTATTCAGGAATTGAATCAAACATGCCCTTTTAACTCAGTGGTAGAGTAACGCCATGGTAAGGCGTAAGTCATCGGTTCAAATCCGATAAGGGGCTTTGGTTTTTTCATAAAACTCCCGCGGTAGTATTTATATTTAAAGGAAGAATAGAGATATTTTTTATATTTGTATTTGTAATAAAAAAAGTAACAAATTATATTAATTTAATTGATTTTTAATTAATTATTTAATTATAATGAATTATAGTTATTACTTATTACGGGTGACCATTTGCTATTATGTTTATTATATTTAATATATATAATACGTAATAGTATTACGTTTATACTGAACAATAATACGTTGTCTGCTTGAATCTCAAAATATTCCTAATTTCCTATTTTTTATTATATTATTGCA